AAAATAAGCTAAATTTAAGCTTTTGGGTTCATACCTCAAATATAAAGGAAAAACCTTTTTTTTAAAAATAAAGTGCCTGATTAAAGGATTATTCTGATAGGATAAATTAAGTAAATTATTATTTACCTTTATTATACTTTATAGAATTAAACTATATCTAATAGTATCAAAAACTATTGTGCATCTTACACTAAAATATAATTTAAATATTTCAATATTTATTAAGAATATCTTTCTTTATTTTAAATTTTTTTTACTTTTAACTCTAATAAAATATTTTTTTTATTTGTATTATTTTTTAGAACTTTAATTTCTATTTCCTCTAATTCTTGATTTGGTTGTTGAATTGGATTAGAGATTAATTTATTAAGTTTTATCCCATTAATTAATAATTCTAATAATATTCTATCTTCAGAAGCTTCTCTAAAGTATTTTCTTGTTCAATCAATTGCATCTATTAATTTATTATTTTGTATTATTTTAAAAATAATTTTAATAGAAAATATTGAAATAAATAATTTATTAATAATTATAATTAATTCTTCTTTACTAATAAAAATAGGATCAGCCCCCTTTCACTTCTGATTCCCTAATATTGTTGAAGGATTATCTTGATTTAATAATTTTATTTTAATAACTTGACAAAAAATTACCCCAATTATTTTATTATCTTATTATTTTAATAAAAATTTTTTAATTATCATTATTATTATAAATTCAATTATTGGAGCTATTGGAGGATTAAATCAAACTTCATTACGAAAATTAATAGCTTTTTCTTCTATTAATAATTTAGGATGAATAATTTCTTCGATAATAATTAGAGAAAATTTATGAATATTTTATTTTTTTATATATAGCTTTTTAATTAGAATTATATGTTTTTTGTTTTTTTTTTTACAATTATTTTATATTAATCAACTATTTTTTTCAAATATTAATTATCTAATTAAATTATCCTTATTAATTAATTTTTTATCTCTTGGAGGATTACCCCCATTTATTGGATTTTTTCCAAAATGAATTATTATTAACTTTTTATTAGTAAATAATTTTTATTTTTTAACTTTTATTTTAATCATAATAAGATTAATTTTATTATTTTTTTACATTCGAGTTTTATATTCTTCTTTCATATTTAACTATTTAAAATTAAAATGAATAAAAATTTTTGTAAAAAATAAAATAATATATTTAATTAATTTATTAAGATTAATTTCTATTTCAGGTATAATTTTAAGTACATTTTTCTTTATATAATTTAAGGTTTTAAGTTAAAATAAACTAATAATCTTCAAAATTATTTATAAAGAAATATTCTTTAAGCCTTAATAATTTTATTATACCTTAAAATTTGCAATTTTATATCATAATTGAATATAAGACTTAATAAAAAAGAATTTCATCTTGTTAATAAATTTACAATTTATCGCTTAAACCTCAGCCATTTTATTTTTTTTTAATTGCGAAAATGAATTTATTCTACAAATCATAAAGATATTGGAACTTTATATTTTATTTTTGGAATTTGAGCAGGAATAGTTGGTACATCTTTAAGATTAATTATTCGAGCTGAATTAGGAAATCCTGGGTCATTAATTGGAGATGATCAAATTTATAATACTATTGTTACAGCCCATGCATTTATTATAATTTTTTTTATAGTAATGCCAATTATAATTGGAGGATTTGGAAATTGATTAGTTCCTTTAATATTAGGAGCTCCTGATATAGCTTTCCCACGGATAAATAATATAAGATTTTGATTATTACCACCATCTTTAACCCTTTTAATTTCAAGAAGAATTGTTGAAAATGGAGCAGGAACAGGATGAACAGTTTATCCCCCACTTTCATCAAATATTGCTCATGGAGGAAGATCAGTAGATTTAGCTATTTTTTCTTTACATTTAGCTGGAATTTCTTCAATTTTAGGAGCAATTAATTTTATTACAACTATTATTAATATACGAGTTAATGGTTTATCATTTGATCAAATACCTTTATTTGTTTGAGCTGTTGGAATTACTGCCTTACTTCTTCTTTTATCTTTACCAGTTTTAGCAGGTGCTATTACTATACTTCTTACAGATCGTAATTTAAATACATCATTTTTTGATCCAGCTGGGGGAGGAGATCCTATTCTTTATCAACATCTATTTTGATTTTTTGGTCATCCTGAAGTATACATTCTAATTTTACCTGGATTTGGAATAATTTCTCATATTATTTCTCAAGAAAGAGGAAAAAAAGAAACATTTGGATCTTTAGGAATAATTTATGCTATAATAGCAATTGGTTTATTAGGATTCGTTGTTTGAGCACACCATATATTTACAGTAGGAATAGATATTGATACTCGAGCTTATTTCACTTCAGCCACTATAATTATTGCAGTACCAACTGGAATTAAAATTTTTAGTTGATTAGCAACTTTCCATGGAACACAAATTAATTATAGTCCTTCTATCTTATGAAGATTAGGGTTTGTATTTTTATTTACTGTTGGAGGTTTAACTGGAGTAATTCTAGCTAATTCATCTATTGATGTAGCACTTCATGATACATATTATGTTGTTGCTCATTTTCATTACGTACTTTCTATAGGAGCAGTTTTTGCTATTTTAGCTGGATTTGTTCATTGATACCCATTATTTACAGGATTAACTTTAAGTCCTTTTTTATTAAAAATTCAATTTTTTACTATATTTATTGGAGTAAATTTAACTTTCTTTCCTCAACACTTTTTAGGATTAGCAGGTATACCTCGTCGTTATTCTGACTATCCAGATGCTTATATTTCTTGAAATATTATTTCATCTTTAGGATCTTATATTTCATTATTAGCTGTTATGTTAATATTAATTATTATTTGAGAATCAATAATTAATCAACGAATAATTTTATTTTCATTAAATCTATCATCTTCTATTGAATGATATCAAAATTTACCCCCTGCAGAACATTCATATAATGAACTTCCAATTTTAAGAAATTTCTAATATGGCAGATTATATGTAATGGATTTAAACCCCATTTATAAAGGATTATCCTTTTTTTAGAAATGGCAACATGATCTAATTTAAATTTACAAAATGGAGCTTCCCCATTAATAGAACAAATTATTTTCTTTCATGATCACACTTTAATTATTTTAATTATAATTACTATTTTAGTAGGTTATTTAATAATAAGATTATTTTTTAATAAATATATTAATCGATTTTTATTAGAAGGACAAATAATTGAATTAATTTGAACTATTCTCCCAGCTATTACTTTAATTTTTATTGCTTTACCCTCTTTACGATTATTATACTTATTAGATGAACTTAATAATCCTTTAATTACCTTAAAATCTATTGGACATCAATGATATTGAAGTTATGAATATTCAGATTTCAATAATATTGAATTTGATTCTTATATAACTCCTATAAATGAAATAAATAATAATAGCTTTCGATTATTAGATGTCGACAACCGAATTGTTTTACCTATAAATAATCAAATTCGAATTATAGTAACAGCTACAGATGTAATTCATTCATGAACTATTCCATCTTTAGGAGTAAAAGTTGATGCTAACCCAGGACGTTTAAATCAAACAAATTTTTTTATTAATCGACCTGGAATTTTCTTTGGTCAATGTTCTGAAATTTGTGGTGCAAATCATAGCTTTATACCAATTGTTATTGAAAGAATTTCAATTAAAAATTTTATTAATTGAATTAATAATTATTCATTAGATGACTGAAAGCAAGTACTGGTCTCTTAAACCATTTTATAGTAAATTAGCATTTACTTCTAATGAAATTTTTAAAGAATTAGTTAAATCAATAACATAAATATGTCAAATTTAAATTATTATATTAAATAATATTCTTTTATCCCACAAATAATACCAATTAATTGAATTTTTTCTTTATTTTTTTTTTTATTTATTTTTATTATTTTTAATATTATAAATTATTATATTTTTATAAATAAAAATAATAAAAATAATATTTTTTTTTCAAAAAAAAATAAAAATTTATTTTGAAAATGATAACTAATCTTTTCTCAATTTTTGATCCCTCTACTAATTTATTATACTTACCTTTAAATTGAATTAGAACTTTTATTGGTTTAATATTTATCCCCTATTCATTCTGATTAATTCCAAATCGTCATTATTTTTTTTGAAATTTTATCTTAAATAAACTTCATAAAGAATTTAAAACATTATTAGGAAATAACCCTAATGTTAATGGTTCAACTTTTATTTTTATTTCAATATTTACTTTTATTCTATTTAATAATTTTTTAGGATTATTCCCTTACATTTTTACAAGCACTAGTCATTTAACTTTATCTTTATCAATTTCATTACCATTATGATTAAGATTTATATTTTATGGATGAATTAATAATACACAACATATATTTATTCATATAATTCCTCAAGGAACCCCTGGTATTTTAATACCTTTTATAGTACTAATTGAAACAATTAGTAATATTATTCGACCTGGGACATTAGCAGTTCGATTAACTGCTAATATAATTGCTGGTCATTTATTAATAACTTTATTAAGAGGAACAGGACCTAATTTACCTTCTTATTTTATTATTTTATTAGTTATTATTCAAATTTTATTATTAGTTTTAGAATCTGCTGTAGCTGTTATTCAATCTTATGTAATTGCTATTTTAAGAACTTTATATTCTAGTGAAGTAAACTAATGAAAAATACTTTTAATCACCCCTATCATTTAGTTGATTATAGACCTTGACCATTAACTGGTGCTATTGGAGTTTTAACTTTAGTAACAGGAATAGTAAAATGATTTCATAATTTTAATATAAATTTATTAATTCTTGGTTATATTATTGTTATTTTAACTATATATCAATGATGACGAGATGTATGTCGAGAAGGAACTCTTCAAGGTAAACATACTATTTTAGTGACAAAAGGACTTCGATGAGGAATAATTTTATTTATTGTTTCAGAAATTTTTTTTTTTGTATCTTTTTTTTGAGCTTTTTTTCATAGAAGTCTTTCACCAAATATTGAAATTGGAGCTATATGACCTCCAGTAAGAATTACCCCATTTAATCCATTCCAAATTCCTTTATTAAATACAATTATTTTAATTACCTCAGGAATTACTGTCACATGAGCTCATCATGCTATTATAGAAAATAATCATTCCCAAATAACTCAAGGACTTTTTTTTACAATTATTTTAGGAATTTATTTTACTATTCTTCAAGGTTATGAATATTTTGAAGCACCTTTTACTATTGCTGATAGAATTTATGGATCAACTTTTTTTATAGCAACAGGATTCCATGGATTACATGTAATAATTGGAACAATATTTTTATTAATTTGTTTAATTCGTCATATTAATAATCATTTTTCTAATAATCATCACTTTGGATTTGAAGCAGCAGCCTGATATTGACATTTTGTAGATGTAGTTTGATTATTCCTTTATATTTCTATTTATTGATGAGGAAACTAATTATTTATATAATATATTTAGTATATTTGACTTCCAATCAAAAAGTTTAAATTTCTTTAATATAAATAATTTTAATAATTATGTATATATCAATTTTTATTATATTAATTTCTAATGTTATAATATTTTTATCAATCATCCTTTCAAAAAAATCATTTTCAGATCGAGAAAAATGTTCCCCCTTTGAATGCGGATTTGACCCTAAATCTTCAGCTCGAATTCCTTTTTCTTTACATTTTTTTTTAATTACTGTAATTTTTTTAATTTTCGATGTAGAAATCGCTTTAATTTTTCCAATTATTAACTTATTTAAATTAACAAATTTTATTATTTGAACAAAAATTAGTTTTTTTTTTATTTTAGTGTTAATTCTAGGCCTTTATCATGAATGAAACCAAAATATACTTAATTGAACAAATTAATTTATATAGGATTATAGTTTAATTAAAACATTTGATTTGCATTCAAAAAATATTGAATTTATCAATTTATCTTATATTAAAATAAGAAGCAATTATTGCATTTAATTTCGACTTAAAAGATAGAGTTAATTACTCCTTATTTATTAATTGAAACCAAAATAGAGGTATATCACTGTTAATGATATTATTGAATAAAAATTCCAATTAAAGAAATATAAAGTTTAAAATTAAGCTGCTAACTTAATTTTTAGTGGTTTAATTCCATTAATATTTCTTATTTATATAGTTTATTAAAACATTACATTTTCATTGTAAAGATAAAATTTTATTATTTTTATAAATATTTAAAGATTAAATTAATCTCCCTAATATCTTCAATATTATACTCTAATTATAAGCTATTTAAATATAATATAATTAATAAAATAAAATAAATTATTATTCATAAAATAAATCTAAATAAATAAATTTTATAATTATTTATTTGGAATAAATTATAAAAAATTGAATACTTTTTTATAATTATATGTATACCTTGACCTCTATACATTTCTCTTCATCCTATATCAATATTTTTTAATAAAACTTGACCAATATTTAAAAAATAATAATTCAACCCATAAGTAGATAATCTAGGTATAAATCACATTAAACATAAAAAGTTTCTTACTTCATAACTACCAAGAAATTTATTTATAGAATAAATATTTATATTACTTACTAAATAACCTAAAATAACTCCTAAAATTCTTACATAAATTACCAATATTTTCATATTAAAAGGTAAATAAATTATATAAGGATAAGGAAAAATTATTCACATTAATAATCTTCCTCTAATAATTCTTATAAATAATAAAACAAATATACTTTTAAGTATAGTAAAATCTTCATCATATAAATTATAAATTGATAATAAATTAAAATTATTAATTATTAAATATATAGTTAATCGAAAACTATAAAATATAGTTAATCCTGTGGAAATATAATATAAAAAAAAAATAAAAAAATTTAAATTTCTTATTCTTACTATTTCTAAAATTAAATCCTTTGAATAAAATCCAGCTAAGAAAGGAATCCCACATAAAGCTATATTTGAAATATTTATACATAAAGCTGTTATAGGAATAAAATTTCCAATCCCCCCTATTAATCGAATATCCTGAATATCCATTATTATATGAATAATTACACCAGCACATATAAATAATAAAGCCTTAAATATAGCATGAGTTAATAAATGAAAAAAAGCTAAATCAGGTATTCCTATTCTTAAAATTCTTATTATTAAACCTAATTGACTTAATGTAGATAAAGCAATAATTTTTTTTAAATCAAATTCATAATTAGCAGAAATTCCAGCTATAAATATTGTTATTCCGGATAATAATATTAAAATTTTCATAAATATTATATCTACTAATAATAAATTAAATCGAATTAATAAATAAACTCCTGCAGTTACTAATGTAGAAGAATGAACTAAAGCTGAAACTGGCGTAGGAGCTGCTATAGCAGCAGGCAATCAAGATCTAAAAGGAATTTGAGCACTTTTTGTTATAGCTGCAATAATAATTATTCTTCTAATTATAAATATTATATAATCATTTTTTATAAAATTTAAATAAAATAAATAATTTCATCTTCCATAATTTATTATTCAAGAAATTACTATTAAAATAAATACATCCCCAATTCGATTAGATAGAGCTGTTAATATTCCTGCATTATAAGATTTAATATTTTGATAATAAATAACTAAACAATAAGAAACTAATCCTAACCCATCTCAACCTAATAAAATTCTAATAATATTTGGGCTAATAATTAATAAAATTATTGAAAATACAAATAGTAAAACTAAAATAATAAAACGATTTAAATTCATTTCAGATCTTATATAACTTTTTCTATAAAAAATTACTACTGAAGAAATTAATAAAACAAATATTATAAATAATAAAGATATTCAGTCTAATAAAATTCTTATAACAACTCTTATAGATCTAAAAGAAATTAATTCTCACTCTAAAAAAATAACTATATTATTTATAATAAAATAAATTATTATAAAAAAATTTAATATACTTATTCTAAATAAAAAAAAAAATCTAATAAAACAAATTGAATTTTTTTGAATAACCTAAAATGAAATAATTCATATATTTGATACCACAAATCAATATTTTTTTTTAAATTATTTAAGTTAAAATCAAATTATAACATAATCAATTTTTAGAACTAAAATATTTAAAGGTAATCAATGTAATATTAATAATAAATATTCTCGTGATAAACCTGTATAAAATCTATAAATCCCTGAATAATATTTACCATGTTGAACATAAGAATATAAATATAATCTATAACCAGCTCTAAAAAATGAAATTAATATTAATATTAATATTGAAATTCAAGATCATCTTAATAATCTATTAATTAATCTAATTTCACCTATTAAATTTAAAGATGGAGGAGCTGCTATATTAGATGACATAATTAAAAATCACCATAAACTTATTGAAGGTATAAAATTTATTATACCCTTATTAATATATAATCTTCGTCTATGTAAACGTTCATAATTAATATTAGCTAAACAAAATATACTAGAAGAACATAAACCATGACCAATTATTAAAATATATGAACCAATAAAACCTCAATAATTTATAGTTATAATTCCCCCAATTACTATTCTTATATGTGCTACAGAAGAATAAGCAATTAAAGATTTAATATCAACTTGACAAAAACATTTTAATCTAATATAAAATCCACCTACTAAACTAATTCTAATCCAAATAATATTATATTTTAAACCTAATTCTTGTAATAAAATTATAACACGAATTAAACCATATCCTCCTAATTTTAATATAATTCCAGCTAAAATTATTGAGCCTGAAACTGGAGCTTCAACATGGGCTTTAGGCAATCATAAATGAACAAAATATATAGGTATTTTAACTAAAAAAGCTATAATTATAGAAAAATATAATAAATAAACTTCAAAATTAAAAAATTTTAAAAAATAAATCATAATATAATTTATTTCATTAAAAATATAAAAAATTCCTAATAATAAAGGTAATGAAACAATTAAAGTATAAAATAATAAATATATTCCAGCCTGAATACGTTCAGGCTGATAACCTCAACCAACAATTAATATTAAAGTTGGAATTAATCTTCCCTCAAAAAATAAATAAAATATAAATAAATTTATTACTCTAAAAGTTAAATATAATATAATTAATAAAAAAATTAAATTAAATAAAAAAAAATTTACATAATATTTTTGTTTATATAAATTTTCTCTAGCTATAATCATTAAAATACAAATTCAAATTCTTAATAAAATTAAACCATAAGATAAAATATCACAAGAATATATATATCTTAAATTACAATAACTTTCAATATTTAATATTAGATTTATAAATATAAATATTATTAAAAATAAAATTATTTGAACCATTCAATATATATTTAAATTAAAACATAAAGGAATTATAAAAATTATTATAAAAAAAAATTTTATCATTATAATAAGCTAAAACTTTGAAAATAATCATTCCCATGAGTACGAATTATTGAAACTAAAATAGAAAGTCCTAAGGCTCCTTCACATACTGAAAATACTAAAAATACTATTAATATATATAAATCATATTCAATATAACTAAATATTAAAACTATAAAAAAAAAAATTCTTAAAACAATAAATTCTAATCTTAATAAAACAATTAATAAATGCTTATGTTTAGAAACAAAAATTATATTACCTATAATAAACATAATAATAATTAAAATTAATATATTTATAATAATTATCATTAGTTTTTATAGTTTAATTTTAAAACATTGGTCTTGTAAATCAAAAATAAGAATTTTTCTTTAAAAACTTCAAAGAAAAAGATTTTTCTTTATCAATAATCTCCAAAATTATTATTTTTATTAAACTATTCTTTGATATTACAAAAATATTTTTTTCATTAATTATTATTTTATTTTCATTTATTATATTATTTTTATATCACCCTTTATCTATAGGTTTAATAATTTTAATTCAAACAATATTAACATGCTTACTTTCTGGAATTATATTATCAACTTATTGATTTTCTTATATTCTTTTTTTAACTTTTCTTGGAGGACTATTAGTTTTATTTATTTATGTATCAAGAATTGCTTCAAATGAAATTTTTAAAATTTCTTTTAATATAAAAATAATATTTTTTTTATCTTTAACTATTATTTTTTTTATTAGATTTTTTTTTATATATAATTTAACATGAATAAATTTAAATATTAATAATTTAGAAATAAATAATTTTTTTAATACATTTTCATTCTTTAATAATGAAAATAAAATTAATTTATCAAAATTATATAATAATCAAACATTTTTAATAATAATGATAATAATTATTTATTTATTTATTACTTTAATTGCTGTAGTAAAAATTACAAATATTTTTTATGGACCTTTACGTTCTTCTTTTAACTAATGATAAATATTTTCAAACCAATTCGAAAAACTCACCCTATTTTAAAAATTATTAATGGATCTCTTGTTGATTTACCTACACCTTCCAATATTTCATCATTATGAAACTTTGGTTCTCTTTTAGCTATATGTTTAATAATTCAAATCATTACAGGATTATTTTTAACTATATATTATACAGCTAATATTGAATTAGCTTTTTATAGAGTAAATTATATTTGTCGAAATGTAAATTATGGATGATTAATCCGTACTCTTCATGCTAATGGAGCATCTTTTTTTTTTATTTGTATTTATATTCATATTGGACGAGGAATTTATTATGAATCATTTAATTTTAAATATACTTGAATAGTAGGAGTAATTATTTTATTTTTACTTATAGCTACAGCTTTTATAGGATATGTTTTACCTTGAGGACAAATATCATTTTGAGGAGCAACTGTTATTACTAATTTATTATCTGCAATCCCATACTTAGGTACTACATTAGTAACTTGAATTTGAGGAGGATTTGCAATTGACAATGCAACTTTAACTCGATTTTATACTTTTCATTTTATTTTACCTTTTATTATCTTAATAATAACTATAATTCATTTATTATTCCTTCATCAAACAGGATCTAATAACCCTTTAGGTATTAATAGAAATTTAGATAAAATTCCTTTTCATCCTTTTTTCACTTTCAAAGATATAATCGGTTTTATTTTAATTTTATTTTTATTAATTTTATTAACATTAACTAATCCATACTTATTAGGAGATCCTGATAATTTTATTCCCGCTAATCCTTTAGTAACTCCTATTCATATTCAACCAGAATGATATTTTTTATTTGCATATGCAATTTTACGATCAATTCCTAATAAACTAGGAGGAGTCATTGCTTTATTATTATCTATTTTAATTTTAATTATTCTTCCAATAACTTTTTTTAAAAAAATACAAGGAATTCAATTTTACCCATTAAACCAAATTTTATTTTGAATAATAGTAACAACAGTTATTTTACTAACCTGAATTGGAGCCCGACCTGTTGAAGATCCATATGTTATTACTGGACAATTATTAACAATTTTATATTTTTCTTATTATATTTTAAACCCATTAATTAGAATTTATTGAGATAAATTAATTTTTAATTAATTAATTAGCTTATTATAAAGCATTTGTTTTGAAAACTTAAGAAAGAATAATAATTCTATTAATTTATACTAAAAACAATTTATTATATTAAACAAATCTTTAAACCTATAAAAAATATTAAAAAATTTAATGATAAAGGTAAATAAATTTTTCAAGCTAAATATATTAATTTATCATAACGATAACGAGGAAGAGTCCCTCGAACCCAAATAAATAAAAAAGAAATTATTCTTAATTTTAAATAAAAAAAAAAATCTAATCTATACCCACCTATATATATTAAAACAAATAATAAACTTATAAATAAAATTCTTGAATATTCAGCTAAAAAAATTAAAGCAAATCCCCCTCTTCTATATTCAATATTAAACCCAGACACTAATTCTCTTTCACCTTCAGCAAAATCAAATGGAGTACGATTAGTTTCAGCTAATCTAGAAGAAAATCAACTAATTCTTAAAGGAAATATTAAAAACAAAAATCAAATTAAAGTTTGATAATTATTAAATATTATTATATTAAAATCTATAATCAAAATAATTCTAGATATTAAAATTAAAGCTAATCTTACTTCATAAGAAATTGTTTGAGCGACAGCACGTAAACCTCCTAATAAAGCATAATTAGAATTTGAAGATCAACCAGCAATTATAACAGTATAAACTCCTATTCTAGTACAACATAAAAAAAATAAAATTCCTAAATTAAAACTAATTAAATTAAAATAATAAGGAATTATTATTCAAATTATTAATGATAAAATAAATCTTACTACAGGAGAAAAATAATAAACTAAATAATTAGAAAATCTAGGATAAGTTTGTTCCTTAGTAAATAATTTAATTGCATCAGAAAAAGGCTGTAAAATTCCTATAAATCCAACTTTATTAGGACCTTTACGAATTTGAATATATCCTAAAACCTTTCGCTCTAATAAAGTTAAAAAAGCAACTCCAATTAATACCCCTAAAATTAAAATTAAAATACCTAAAAAAATTAAAATTATATCATTTATTATCATATACTATCTATATAAATAATATTATACATTTATGATTTCTAAAACCATTACAATTTTCTGCCAAAATAGTTAAATAAATAAATAAACTTATTTATAAAATTATTTATTAAAATTCATTAAATTAAATTTAATTTAAATATTTATTCCTTTCGTACTAAAATATTTTAATTTTTTAAAGATAGAAACCAACCTGGCTCACACCGGTTTGAACTCAGATCATGTAAGATTTTAATGATCGAACAGATCAAAATTTTAAACTTTTGCATTTAAATTTTATCTTAATCCAACATCGAGGTCGCAAACTTTTTTTCTTATTTGAACTAAAAAAAAAAATTACGCTGTTATCCCTAAGGTAATTTTTTCTTTTAATCAAAAATTTTGGATCATTTACTCATTTATTCATGAATTAATTTAAAAAAAGTTATATTTATTTTTTTATCACCCCAACAAAATTAATTTTTAAATTTCAATTATTATTTATATATAATATTTTAATTTAAAAATAAATTAAACTCTATAGGGTCTTCTCGTCTTTTAAATATATTTTAACTTTTTAATTAAAAAATTAAATTATTTAATTAAATTTGAGACAGTTTATATCTCATCCAATCTTTCATACAAGTCACCAATTAAGAGACTAATGATTATGCTACCTTTGTACAGTCAATATACTGCAGCCCTTTAATAATTTATCAGTGGGCAGATTAGACTTTAAATTATTTTCAAAAAGACATGTTTTTGATAAACAAGTGAATATAAATTTTTGCCGAATTCCTTAAATTTACTTATAGTAAATATTAATTTTATTTTATTTTTAAATACTAATTTTATCATTATAATATATTTTTTGTAGTTTAAAAAATTTTTTTTATAAAAAATTAAATCATAATAAAATTTTATTTTAAATAAAATTATTTATAATAAATTAAAAATTATAAACAATATAAATTTTAAAAATTTTATTTGTATTATTTTTTATGATTATAAAAATTTAATTTAAAGCTTATCCCTTAAAATATAATTTTTTTTTTAAATTAAATTAATTAATTAATTTAATTTAAAAAAAAAAATAAAATTAAATTTTTTTCTAAAAAAACTAGATATCTTTAAAAACGATTAACATTTCATTTCAAAATAATTATTAAAAATATTTATGCAACAATAACTTTTTTAATTATTTATCTCTTTTAAATTCGAGAAATAATTTAACTAAATTTATATTTAATAAACTCTGATACACAAGATACAATAAATTAAATTTACTTTTTATTAAATTTATTTTCAAAATTATTTAAAATTTATTTTACAATACTAATTCACTATAAATCTTATAATTTTTTCATAATAATAATACTAAAACCCCCTATTTTAATATTAAAACTATTTTTATTATTTTTAATTTATTAATTTTTCCTCTCAAATTAACTAATTAATAATTAGTATCATTTCAATGTAAATGAAATACTTTTTCAAGCTCTAATTTGTTATTTCTAGAAACACTTTCCAGTACCTCTACTTTGTTACGACTTATTCCAATTTATTAATGAAAGCGACGGGCAATATGTACATATTTTAATTTTTAATCATTTTAAAAAATTAATTAAAATTACATTTAAATCCACCCTCAATTAAATTTTACAATTTAATATTAGTAATAAATAAATTTATTGTAATCCATTATATTCTTAATTATAATCTGCATCTTGATCTGATTTAATTTTTTATTTAAATTTTTAAATATTATTTTTATTTAAAAATATTTTTATAACAACGATATACAAAATATTAAATTAAGTAAATTTATTCGTGGATTATCAATTATTAAACAGATTCCTCTAAATGAACTAAAATACCGCCAAATTATTTAAGTTTCAATAAATAATTACATACTATTTTAGTATTATTAATTTAATTTTTTAATAATAGGGTATCTAATCCTAGTTTATAAATAAAATTTATTAAATCATATTAATAAAAATAAATTTAATTAAATTAAAATTTCACTTAATAATTTAATATTTAATTTATTTTAAAAAATATTAATTAATTACTAATAAAATTTAATTTAACTTTTGTTTAACCGCAACTGCTGGCACAAAATTTGTTATTAATTAAAATATTACTAAATCTTAATTTCTTAAATTTTTAATATTAATTACTACAAAAATCAATAATTATTTTTAAAATAATTATTAATTAACACTAAAATTTATATGCAAAATAAATTTATAATAAAATTTTTAAACCATAAAAAATTTATTTAATAGTATATTTTTTACCATAGTTTTTTTTTTTTTTATATATTTAAAATTTAATATTAATTATTAAATTTTAAATAATTTCTCTTTTTTTCTTCTTCATAATATTAATTTTAAAAAATTTAATCATTATAATCAATATATAATCATTTAAATAAAAAAAATATTATTAATATTAATAATTAATAAATTGATTTATTAATAAATTATTAATTTTTATATATAAATATATTTTATTATATATATATATTAATAATTATTTAAATATTTAATATATATATATATATATATATTGAACCGTTTTAAATATTTTTTCTATAAATAATTAAATATTAATTTA